TCATATCCATTGTCCCTGCGCCAGCTTCGATACATTAATTCTATCCTATACACAGTATTTCTTCTAGTCATATCCATTGTCCCTGCGCCAGCTTCGATACATTAATTCTATCCTATACACAGTATTTCTTCTAGTCATATCCATTGTCCCTGCGCCAGCTTCGATACATTAATTCTATCCTATACACAGTATTTCTTCTAGTCATATCCATTGTCCCTGCGCCAGCTTCGATACATTAATTCTATCCTATACACAGTATTTCTTCTAGTCATATCCATTGTCCCTGCGCCAGCTTCGATACATTAATTCTATCCTATACACAGTATTTGTTTAGTGCCGAAGCCTCTTTAGTACCACAAACTAATATTATAAAACTCCCTAAACATATAATATTTAATTAAGGGTCCTTTCGTACTACTTAATTTAATTTAATTTTTAGATAGAATCCAATCTGACTCACGTCGATCTCAACTCAAATCAAGTAAAATTTTAAAGGACGAACAGTCCGCTAATATTAAAATGCTGCTTTTAATATAAATTTTATTCAACATCGAGGTCATAAACTTTTTATTAGATTAGAACTCCAATAAAAAATTAAGCTGTTATCCCTAGAGTATTTTTAGTAAACTTATTAGGGTCTTTTCTGGATAGATATATAAAGTTTAAATTTAAACTTAATTACCCCAATTAATATAGAAAAATTCTAGGGTCTTCTCGTCTAAAAAAAGCATTTTAATATTTTCATTAAAAAAATAATTTCGTTTTTTAAATAAATACTCTATTTCATGGTGTCCCTATTCATTCAAGTAGTCAATCAAACTACAAATTATTATGCTACCTAAGCGCAAACGGCTGTTTACTAATTAGCACTGAGCAAGGGTTGCTAGGTTTCCTAGTAATGTTTTTAATAAACAGTCCAGAAAATCTTGAGGTCTAATTATTTATTTTTATAAATAAAACTTAAAAGTGTTTTAATTTTTTTATTTGTTACTGCTATTGCTACTAATATTTTCATTATAAAATTAAGATTTCAATAAAAATTTGTATAAAACCTACTTATTAAATATATTAATATAAGACAATTTTAATCCTTAAATCATTAATTAATAAAGTTTAAAAATCTTTTAATAGCTTTCCTATTAAAAATAATTTAACAATTAGTGTACTAAAAACAATTTACATAAAATATCTTTTTATTTTATAAATTAATTATAGGAATATCACCATATAATTATATATAAAAATAAAATTGCTCCAAGATTATTATTTAAGCATTAATATTAAAAATCCATGATGCCAAAGGTACATTGATTTCTATTGCATTTTTAAAAAAATATTTTAAAATCTATCTATATAAATAGTTTAATTTAAATTAAATATCTAAAAGCTGTTTCTACAACTTTAGCTTTGCTACGGCTTAAGTCTAAGGACAACGACGGACAATTCGAACCCCCCTAAAAATAATTCAAAATATTTATTATTCCTACTTTTAAGTCTTAATTAAATATTAATTTTACCTTTATTTATAAACTACATCACAGTATGCCAAAATAATCCTATATGAAATTTGAATTCCAATCGTAGTGTATCCTACTATTTTTCACAACCATACACAAAGAATTTAATTTGGTGAAAAATAATGTGGGTTATCAAATTAACTACCATGATTCCCTAAATTTTAGGATGCTGCCGTGAGACCGGGTTTCTATATACTACCCTTTCACAAATACAAAGATTACACGGAGTCTATCCCGCTTTATTAGTCTTTATTTTTAAATTAAAACAATTTGGATTAAGTAGAATTACACCTAATAATACCAAATTTTATCTAAATTATCTTTTTATTTCTCGCCCTTAGGGTATAACCGCAATTGCTGGCACCCTATTTATTAGGCCTTAATTTTAGTCTAAATTTTTTATAAATAAAATTTACTCCTGAACATTTCTAATCCTATACATGAAATACTAAAATACTGAAATAAAAAACCGGCCCCCTAATTTTTTTATTTTATACTAACATTAATAATGCATTTGCCTCGCGTAACCCCCCCCCACCTCTGAAATCCCTTCTCCACGAGCTTACGACCACCTCAGTCTAATACGTCCCCAAATTCCTTACAAGTTACAGTTTACTTTTCCTTTTTCTCTCTCTCTTTATCATATCCATTGTCCCTGCGCCAGCTTCGATACATTAATTCTATCCTATACACAGTATTTCTTCTAGTCATATCCATTGTCCCTGCGCCAGCTTCGATACATTAATTCTATCCTATACACAGTATTTTTTCTAGTCATATCCATTGTCCCTGCGCCAGCTTCGATACATTAATTCTATCCTATACACAGTATTTCTTCTAGTCATATCCATTGTCCCTGCGCCAGCTTCGATACATTAATTCTATCCTATACACAGTATTTCTTCTAGTCATATCCATTGTCCCTGCGCCAGCTTCGATACATTAATTCTATCCTATACACAGTATTTCTTCTATTAAATCTTGGCTGACGCCGTTAAAAAATTAGAAATTTTTTATTAATAAAGATTTACATAATCACAAATGATCTTAAGATTGACAACCTTATATTTTTTACTAAACTAATTATGTAAAATGCACCCACTAAAAATATTCCTAAACCTAAAAAATAAAATAACAAAAAAATTTTAGTTCGATCTACCTGAAATAGAGGACCTGTACCTTGAATATGAATTCATATTTCTTTAATTATTAAATTATACCTTCCTCTAATAATACTTTTATCTAAATACCTAAATCTTAATTGAGCAACCTCTTTAGCTTTAAAAGAGACAGCAGGAGTCAGGTAATTTAAAAATAGTAATCTCCCTACTAATTTAAAAAAAACTAGCTCCTTTAAATTTTTGAAATATAAACCAGAGACCCTTATGATTAAAAATATAATAGGAACCAAAAGGCTTGTAGTTATCTTAAATATTTTAGATCTAATGGAAACTATAGGGATTCTATATAAAAATATTTTTAAAAAACCCCCCACAACAGTGGCTGGTAAAGATAAAATAATTAATCTTATATAGTTTACTAATCTAGGATGTCTTCTATTTATTAGTAATATTTGATTTCTTTGCTTAATTCTATATAAATAAAATAAACGATAACTATAAACAGGTGTAAGGAGGATAGTGAAATAAAACAATAAAATTTCTAATCTTCCTAATAAATTTAAAACTGATATCTCGAAAATTAACTCTTTTGTAAAAAAAGCTACTATAAAAGGGAAAGCTATCAATCTCAAAACAGAAAGTAATATAAAACTATTAATTCATTTTGTAAAAAAATAATTTATTCCTATAAATCGCATATCTTGATAATTATTAGCAGAATGAATAAAATTTCCAACACTAATAAATATTAATGCTTTAAATATAGCATGCCCAACTAAATGAGAAAAAGCCAATAGCCTTCTACCTAAACCAATTCTAACTATTATCACACCTAACTGGCTCAAAGTGGATAACGCAATAATTTTTTTTAAATCACACTCTACTAAGGCCCTAAGGCTAGCCGCTAAACATCTAATTAAACCAATATAAAAGACTCAGGTATTTATTAAAAAATAATTTAATAATTCTTGATGGCGAATCAATAAATACACCCCAGCTGTCACCAAAGTAGAAGAGTGTACTAAAGAGGAAACAGGGGTTGGCGCTGCTATCGCAGCCGGGAGCCAGGCTATAAAAGGAATTTGAGCCCTTTTGGTAAAAGCCGCTCTTATTAATACAATAATCATTAATCTCCTAAATACCCCTCACTTATAATCTACTCTTGTGAACTCTCCTAATGTTAATAAATAACCAATCAAAATCATAAGCATTACATCTCCCACCCGATTAGAGAGTAGAGTGATTAAACCCGAATTTAAAGATTTAATATTAGAGTAAAAAATTACTAATAAAAAAGAACTTAACCCTAATCCATCTCACCCTACTATTATGGAGATTAAATTAGGACTTAAAATTAATAAATATATTGAAAAAACAAAAACAAATAAAAGCGTATGAAAACGGTAATAATTTAATTCATTACTTATATAGTCTACCCTAAATAAGTATACTCTAAATCTAATCAAAGAAACTGTTATCAAAAATATTAAACTTATTTTATCTACAACCATAACTCATTGGTAATCTAACCCAAACGTTTCTAGAAATTTTCACTCTAATAAGATAACTAATTCAGATAAAAAAAAATATATTAGTAATCTAGTTCTAAAAACTCCGATAAATAACCCACATAAAAAAACTATTATATATATTTGGTGGCTGATAATAAGTGTTAGGCTGTAAACCTAAAGATGTGAAAACCCAAATAATTAAGAACTCTTCCAAAAATTAACTTCAGAAATATAAAGTCTTAACAATAAAACAAAAACATATGCTTGAATAATAGCTACCCCTATCTCCAATAATATTAATGCAATTCTACTTAAATAGATAAATCTCCCGCCAAATCCTAAGTTGTAACCAGCTCCCCCCAATAAATGTAGTAATAAATGTCCAGATGTTATATTAGCCATGAGCCGCACTGATAAGGTAATAGGACGAATTAGATTTCTAATAATTTCAATTATTACTATAAAAGGCCCTAAAACTAATGGTGACCCCAAAGGTACAAAATGAGCTAAAAAGACTCTTGTATTTATTACAGCCCCTCACAATAGCGTTCCTAGTCAAATCCTTAAAGCCAATCCTAAAGTAAATATTAAATGTCTAGATGCGGTAAACACAAACGGAAGAAGTCCTAACCTATTATTAAATAATAAAAAAATAAATAAACCTACACCAATAAATCTCACACCAGGAGTCACTCGTGGTATAAAGACTAAATTTAAACTTTTTTCAAAAGCTCTTAAACCTGAATTCATTAGAACTCTAATTTGAGATCTACCAACTCAAAAGCCAGGGAGCAAAAACCCTCTAACTAATAAAGCACTAACTCAATTCAGGCCTAATCCTATAACGAAAGGGTCAAAAATAGAAAATAAATTAGTCATATTTTAAATAAAATAGTTTAATAAAAATGATTATTAAACATAAATAAAAACAAAAAATTCAAAAAAGTCAATTTATTGGTATAATTTGAGGTATTAATTAGAGGGAAACCCATAATAAAAGTAAAAATTTTATATCTTAAAGATTATCTAATTAAAATTTTCATTCCAATTTTATAATATTTCATTCATAAATTAAACCTAATAACAAAATTAATAAAAAAGATCTAATGATTAGATATTCTTTAAAATTAATACCTCTTACCAGTGTGTAAAAGTAGGGTATCATTAAACTTAATTCAACATCAAAAATTAAAAAAATTATAGCCACTAAAAAAAAGTGAACAGAAAAACTCGGGCTATAGTTATTAAAAGGAGTAAACCCACACTCAAAAGGCGAACCTAAAGCTCTGTCATGTCCTTTTTTATAAGAGAGTGCAATACCCACAACAAAAATAATTAATGAAACTACAAGTATTACAATTAATAATAATAATAAAATAAAAACAAATTAACCTTAATTTGAAATTAAGAAACGGATGGTCTCCATGTTTTAAGATTTATAGTATAAATAAATACATTGTTTTTTCAAGACAAAAATGCCTGCCTAAATCTTTATCAACCCGAAGGACCTTGTAAGTAACAATTACATGCACTTTGTGCTTCTGATAATTAAAGGAAATGTAAATTATAGGAAGGGTATGAACCTTCAAGCTTCTCTTAGCTTACCCTTTAGACAACACATAATTGTGAATTTGAATTAAAAAATGAATATGATCTTGTAATCACAAAGATATCGGCACTCTTTATATATTAGTTGGAATTTGGGCTGGCATAATTGGTACCAGACTTAGAGCCCTAATCCGTTTAGAATTAGGCCAAAATAGTGCCAAATTAATTGAAGATGATCACATTTATAACGTAATTGTGACAGCTCATGCTTTTGTAATAATTTTCTTTACTGTTATACCAATCCTAATTGGAGGGTTTGGGAATTGGTTAGTACCTATTATAATTGGCTCACCAGATATAGCATTCCCACGATTAAACAATATAAGATTTTGATTTTTATTACCATCATTAATTCTTCTCTTAAGAAGAGCCCTAGTGGGAGCTGGCGCAGGGACAGGGTGGACGGTTTACCCCCCACTTAGTAGAATTCAGTTTCATTCTAGCGCTTCTGTTGATTTAGCTATTTTTTCATTACATTTGGCCGGAGTTTCTTCATTAATAGGGGCAGCTAATTTCATTACCACTATTTGTAACGCCCGAACACTGGGTGTTATGTTAGATATAATCCCTTTATTTGTTTGATCTATTTTAATTACCGCTATTCTTCTACTACTATCTTTACCAGTTTTGGCGGGAGCTATTACTATATTATTAACAGACCGAAATTTTAATACCTCGTTTTATGACCCTAGGGGAGGAGGGGATCCCATTCTTTATCAACACTTATTCTGATTTTTTGGCCACCCAGAAGTTTATATTTTAATTTTACCAGGATTTGGATTAATCTCACACATTATTAGGCAAGAAGCCAGGAAAAGTGAACCCTTTGGATCCTTAGGTATAATCTATGCTATATTATCTATTGGTATTCTAGGGTTTGTTGTTTGAGCCCACCATATATTCACGGTGGGAATAGATGTAGACACTCGTGCTTACTTTACAACCGCGACTATAGTAATTGCTATCCCAACAGGTATTAAAATCTTTAGGTGAGTTAGAACCTTTTACGGGGCTAAGATTAAATTAACTCCTAGAATACTTTGAGCTCTAGGTTTCATTTTTTTATTTACGACAGGAGGTCTTACAGGAGTAGTTTTAGCTAATTCCTCAATTGATATTGTACTTCATGACACTTATTATGTTGTAGCCCACTTCCATTATGTTTTAAGAATAGGGGCTGTTTTCGCTCTCATAGGAGCCCTTATCCATTGGTGGCCCCTAATAACAGGTCTTACTCTACACACAGCTATACTTAAAGCACAATTTGTTATTATATTTGTAGGAGTTAATATTACCTTTTTTCCTATACATTTTTTAGGATTAGCTGGGATACCCCGTCGTTATTCTGATTATCCAGATATAATAAGAGATTGAAATATATTAGCTAGTGTTGGCTCCTGTATATCTACTATAGCTGTAGTCTTCTTTATTTATATTATATGAGAAAGTTTCTCAAGAAAACGACCTGCTATAATCACTAAACATTGAAGAAGAACTCTAGAATTTTTAAATATATACCCACCAACAGATCACACCTTCCCAACAAGGCCCCTAATTAAATCCCCTTTATAATTTTATGATTAGATTATATTATTTGAGTAATTTTCGTACTCATTAACGTTGCCTTTATTACTCTACTAGAACGCAAAATTTTAAGATTAAGACAAAACCGAGTCGGTCCCAATAAAGTCTCTCTTATAGGGCTCTTACAACCTATAAGAGATGCTGTTAAACTTTTTACTAAACATGTGTACATAAATTATAATATGCACACACTTCCTATAATATTGGCCCCTAGATTATTTTTAATGATAGCTATAAGCTTATGGTTGGTGAATAAATTAGGGGGTAACATTATTTCCAGAAATTATACAATTATAGCTATTATTATAATTATAAGCTTAAGAGTTTACCCCACAATCCTAGCAGGAGCTTTAACTAATAGAAAATACTCTTATTTAGGCGCAACTCGGTCTGTGGCACAAACTATTTCTTATGAGGTTATTTTAATTTTATTTTTTATAATTATTATTTTGTATAATAAATCCCTAATAGTAAACCCAACAGATTTAATTTATCTCCCATCTATTTTACTAATCCAACCTCTACTTGTAATAATATGAATTATAGCTTTAATAGCAGAAAGAAATCGTACCCCTTTTGATTTCGCAGAAGGTGAATCAGAATTAGTATCAGGATTTAACACTGAATATGCAGCCTCTGGTTTTGCATTAATCTTTATAGCTGAATATATAATAATTTACTATATAAGACTTCTTACTACCTATCTATTTTTAAGCAACACAATATTTGTAGCCCTCTTATTTAGATTTATAATGATTTTCCTGTACATCTGAATTCGTGCGACGTACCCCCGTCACCGATATGATCTATTAATACAAATCACCTGAAAAAGGCTTGTACCCGTGATTACTAGAATTTTACTTCTAGTAATCGTTTTAATATCTATATTTGGCAGAAAAGTGCATTAAATTTAGAATTTAAATATACCAATTGGTAATATAGAATTATCATAACTTTAATTCCTTTTATTTTTATGCCCCCTTTAATAAAAAGTTTAATTATAGTAATTAGCTTGTTATTTTTTGTGATTTTTATCTCACCCACTTTTATCAATAACAACTCATTTAATAATATTAGATTATCTGAGATAAGGATTTACATGATTATTCTAACATGCCTAATTATTATTATAGTTAATATAACTATAGTTAATAAAAAAATAAGAAATATAATTATAATTTTAACCATTATTATATGGTTATTTTTTTCAGAAAATAATTTAATTAAATTTTTTATTTGATATGAAATAGCCCTTATCCCAATATTTATTATAATTCTAGAGAGTGGATATCAACCCGAACGCATAAAAGCCGCATTAAATTTGTTTTTCTACACAGCCCTAGCTTCAAGCCCTTTAATTATTAGAATCTTAATTTGATCCCAAGAATTTAATATCATATTTATAGTTAATATTAAATACTTTCAAATTAGGGGGCCGGTTTTTATTTTTAATCTAGCACTTTTATTATCATTCTTGGTCAAACTACCTCTTTACATATTTCATTTGTGATTACCAAAGGCTCACACAGAGGCACCTTATTTTGGATCAATATTTTTAGCAGCCTTAATGTTAAAAATAGGAAGATATGGGTTATTCCAATTTATTATTTTTATTCAACCCAATTTTATAAAATTACTTTTCTGAATCTGTTTGGCTTCCTCCCTCATTATTAGGTTGATTGCTATAACTGAAACAGACTTAAAAGTAATTATTGCTTACTCTTCAATTGCTCACATGGCCATAGGTTTGTTACCTATTTTAGGCTCCTTTTATTTAAGAAAAATCTCGTTTATTATCTCAAATGTGGCCCACGGGTTTACCTCTTCTGCTATATTTTATATCGCTTATATTTTATATTTGAAATCCCCCACCCGTAATCTTTTAATAAATAAAGGGTTCCTAACTAACACTCCAGTTTTAATATTATTCTGATTTCTGACTTTAATGGCTAGGGCAGGAAGCCCCCCGAGAATTAATTTTATTGGAGAGCTACTCACTATTATAATTGCTGTGAACTGAATTCCTTACGCCGTTTTAATTTTAATATTAGTATTAATAACTGGTACTGCCTATAATATAATTATCTACACACAAACAGCTCTAATATTACCTAGATATTATATAGAAAATTCTTCTGTAACTCAAGAGCAATTAACCCCAATTTTTCTTCACCCATTGTGTATATTTGTACTAGTATTAATAATGATAATTATATAGGATTTTAGTCAAATATGATATTTAATTTGCAATTAAAAGGTAAATAAATCTTAGATTTGGGGGAACTCCCTAACTTTAGGTCGAAACTAAACGTAATTTACTTCCAAATCAGTAGAAGTAGTTTAAAAAAAATATAGATTTTGTAAATCTAAGATATTTATTCTTCTACCCTTATGGCGGATAAGCGCAATAGATTTAAGCTCTATATATAATTTATAATTTAAGGGTAATCCATTCAATTCTAAAAAATAATCCTATTTTAAAAATTTTTAATAACAACTTAATTAACCTGCCCACCCCTAGAAACATTAATTATAATTGAAATTGGGGGTCAGTTTTGGGGCTAGTATTAATTATCCAATTATTAACTGGAATTTTCTTATCAATACATTATTGTAGGGACACCTCATTAGCTTTTTCAAGAATTAGACATATTACCCGAGATGTAAATTATGGATGATTACTCCGCGCTGCGCACTCTAATGGTGCAAGATTATTTTTCATAGCGATTTACGCCCACATAGGCCGCGGTCTTTATTATCATAGATTTAAGCAAACTGAATTATGAATAAGAGGAGTAACTTTATTACTTTTATTAATAGCAACAGCATTTTTAGGCTATGTACTACCTTGGGGACAAATATCTTTTTGGGGTGCGACAGTTATTACTAATTTTTTTAGAGCTATCCCTATCATCGGCCAAGATATTGTACTATGATTATGGGGAGGATTTGCAGTTGGTAACCCTACTCTAAACCGATTTTTTAGGCTTCACTTTTTAATACCTTTTGTAATTACAGGAATAGTAATAGTACATTTAATTCTGTTACATGTAAAAGGTAGATCCAATCCTTTAGGAATCAACACTAATTATGATAAAATTAAATTTCATCCTTATTTTTCTACTAAGGACATTATATTTTATATAGTGATTTTATTAATTTTTATAGTAATTGTCATATTCTATACATGGAATTTGGGTGACCCAGAAAATTTTATTCCAGCTAACTCTTTGGTAACCCCCCTTCATATTCAACCTGAGTGATATTTTTTATTTGCCTATGCTATTCTTCGTGCTATCCCGAGTAAATTAGGTGGTGTAATTGCACTTTTTATATCTGTGTTAATCTTCTATTTTTTACCCTTTTTATGAAATCCTAAAAAATTAATTACACCTTTTAGATTAGTGCGAAAACTTATTTTTTTCAGATTTATTTCTGTAAATCTATTATTAACATGGGTTGGAGCCTGCCCAGTTGAATACCCTTATATTTCCATTGGGCAATTATTAACTGTATTATATTTTAGATTTTTTATTACTTTTTTATAATTTTATATTGGAAGTCCAATCCTTATGCATTTATAATATTTATAAGAATTATAAGAGCCGCCTCAGCAAATAATTTATTCTCTATTTGGTTCTTTATAGAATTAAGAACCCTAAGTTTTTTAGGTATTATAATTTCTGAAATTTCTCAAGAACTCTCAACACTCGTTAAACGAGACACTCTGATTATTTACTTTATTATTCAAACACTTCCAGGTCTATTAATTCTTTTTCTAATCCTAAACCCAATAAATTTTTGGACCAAATTTTTTATTGTTATATTATTAATAGTAAAACTAGGAAGTGCGCCCTTCCACCAATGAATATATAGTTTATCAATCAGTATGAATTGAAAAATTTTATGAGTTATATCTACTATTCAAAAATTTCCTCCTCTGTTTATATTGCTTATTTCAAGTAGTCCCTACTTAATTACGTTCGCTTGTATTAATATAGTAGTAGGAACTCTCCTCTCCATAAATTGTTTAAATTTTAAAATAATTATAGCAGGGTCATCGTTAATTCAAATAGGATGAGTGATACTTATTTTAAATTCACATTCAAACGAGGCACTTCTTTTTTTCATATTATATACTATTCTATCTGGGTTAATTATATACATATTAGCAGAAAAGCATCAAGAAAAATTTAAAATTGAAACAAAAAATAAAATGTATTCTACTATACTTTATACTAGTATATTAATATTGATAAGATTCCCTCCTACTTGAATATTTTTCATTAAAATATCAATTATACAAGACTTCACAGCTATTTCTCCATTATTTATTTTATTTTTTTTCTTAATTACAAGAATTTTCTCTTATAATTATGTAAAAATTTTCTTTGCTTCTACTACAAGACAAACCCCAGAAACCATTATTAGAATTCACACAAACGAAATAAACTATATATCAATTTTAAGATTAGTGATTATTATTCCTTTAATGGTGGTATATTTAATTTAATTAAATAGCTTAAATAGAGTATTGCCCTGAAAAGGCAAAGGTGTTGAATCTTTAATTAAAATTTTTTAGTATAATTATTACATATGATTTCCAATCATAAGATTTATAAAAATTATCTAGAAAATCAAATGATATCTTTAATCTCCAAAATTAAAATTTTGAATAAACTATTTCCAGAATTAAATAGTAAATTAGTACACTCCGACCTTAACAAGCGCACAGAATAAACCATAATACTTAAACCTAAAACAGCTTCTAGAACCAAAAAGGTCAAAACAAAAAAAAAAGAAGGAAATACTGATAAATTTGGTGTTATTACTAATCTTACTAAAACCACTAAACTTATTACTTCTAATAAAATTAATAATATTAAGAGCTTATGTTTCACCCTATAATATAAAAAAAATAAACATAAAATTAAAAGATTTTGAAAATATTGAAATAAACCTAAAATTAGTATGATTGAAATTACATATAATATAAAGAAAGTGTAAGTTAATAAAACTATTAAGCTTCAAACTTAAATTTATCTTTGATCGCTATCGATTTCATCTTATATTGGACACCCATATCATTTAGTGAATGAGTCCCCGTGGCCAGCCCTTAAAGCATTAAGAGCAGGTGGACTCACAATCGGTCTTACTTCTTGAATACATAATTCTTCCGTATTTATAATATTAGTGAGTATAATCCTTCTAGTTCTTACCAGAGCGCAATGATGGCGTGATGTAAAATATGAAAGAACTTATCAAGGTCTTCATACCAAAGAGGTTGAACTAGGAATACGTTGAGGTATACTTTTATTTATTACATCTGAAGTAATATTTTTTAGATCCTTTTTTTGAGCCTTTTTTCATTCTAGATTAACTAGGGATATTAGTTTAGGTACTTCTTGGCCCCCTCTAGGTATTTTAGCTTTTAACCCCCTAGAAATTCCATTATTAAACACTTTAATTCTTTTATCCTCAGGCCTCTCTGTTACTTGAGCACATCATGCTATTATAGAAAATAATTACACCGCTGCCATACAAGGTTTAGGTACTACAGTAATATTGGGAATATACTTCACAGCATTACAAGGGTATGAATATGTTGAAGCTAGATTTACATTCGCGGATTCAGTCTACGGCTCAACATTTTTTTTGGCCACAGGATTTCATGGTCTTCATGTAATTGTAGGTAGATTATTTTTAATAATAATATGATTTCGTCTTTATTTAGGAGATTTTACCCAAAGACATCATTTTGGATTTGAAGCCAGAGCTTGGTACTGACATTTTGTTGATGTAGTTTGACTTTTCTTATACATTAGAATTTACTGATGAGGCGGAGCATTTAAGGGCAGTATGAAACATACACTTTTTTTACAAAAAAGAGATGGTTATCCTCCTTGATGGTTATTAATCAATAAATTTTGACTTTATTATTCTAGAGTTTCTAGGTAACCAAAACGAAAGTTAATAGAATTTATTATCCTTACAACACTAAGATTAAGGTTAATATACCGTTCTCAATCAATTATTAAAATAACAGGATTACTTTTAGGATTAACAATTATTGCTTCTCTTTATTTAGGGAACGCCTCCTCTAATTGAATTATATACACCCTAATCGTTGTATACATAGGAGGTGTAATAGTTTTGATAATTTATACAGCCAGAACAGGCTATACCATTCAACCTTATATACTGAATAAAACTAAATACTTGATTAATTTTAGTAAAATAATATTTTTATTAATAGCATACAGATTTAATATAGGTCTCCCAACACTTCCTAGAATTGAAAGTATTTCTATATTTTATACACAATCAAGGGCGTGGCCCCTAATATTGATTTTATTAACGATCTTATTTATATTGATTCTAGTAGTTAATATTACTTGCACCTCCAATTCCCCTTTAAAACTGTATTTCAACTTGGCTTCAACTTAATTTACAAAATGCGGCATCTCCTGTAATAGAGGAATTAAGATGATTCCACGATTTTACTTTAATAATTTTGATATTTATTATTACCTTTGTTGCTGCAATATTTTTTTTTAGACTTTCTAATAAAATTATTCACCGATATTTATTAAGAGGGCAACTATTAGAGTGTATTTGAACTTTGTTACCAGTAATTATCCTAATCCAAATTGCTCTTCCTTCCTTAGTTTTATTATATCTTATAGAAGAACCTCAAGAAACCTTAATACCAGTTAAAGTAACAGGTCACCAGTGATATTGAAGATACAGTGTTGGAGCTGGAGAAGAGTTTGACTCTATTATACTTCCACTAGAATCAACAACCTTTCGGTTATTAGATGTTGATAATCGTCTCTCATTGCCTTATGAAGTTTCGATACGGCTTTTAGTTACATCAGCGGATGTAATTCATTCTTGAACCCTCCCATCTCTAGGTGTTAAAGTAGACGCTAATCCAGGACGCATCAATCAGCTTAGTTTAATAAGATATCGCCCGGGATTAGCATATGGGCAATGTTCAGAAATTTGTGGTGCTAATCACAGATTTATGCCTATTGTGGTTGAATTTTTACACCCTAAATCTTGGATTAAAGTTATTAATAGTTAAATCATTAGTATATATAGTACAAAAATTTGCAAAATTTTTAGATAATTGGTTTTACGAGAGTGCCTGATAAAAAGGATAATTTTGATAGAATTAATAATGCATTTGCCTCGCGTAACCCCCCCCCACCTCTGAAATCCCTTCTCCACGAGCTTACGACCACCTCAGTCTAATACGTCCCCAAATTCCTTACAAGTTACAGTTTACTTTTCCTTTTTCTCTCTCTCTTTA